TGCCATCCAATAAAACGGAAGAATTATAAATCTCCAGAATAATAGATAGAAATATCGCAAATAGAGCCATTGCAACACCCATCAAAGGAGTTGTTCCCCAGCCAGGAGCTACTTTACCATATTCCGAATTCAATGGTTTTAAAAAATCCCCTACAACAGTTCGTCTTGGAGCAGATCTAGAACTGTTCTCAACAGTTTGTGTAGCCATAAATCCTATTATATTTATTGAGATCTGTTGACTTTGTATACCATTCCGTTGTAAATAAACGATCTTATCATAGATCCATTGGGGTCTTGAAATTTTATTTATATAAATAGAAGAATGGAAACAGCAACCCTAGTAGCCATCTTTATATCTGGTTTACTTGTAAGTTTTACTGGGTACGCCTTATATACCGCTTTTGGGCAACCTTCTCAACAACTAAGAGATCCGTTTGAGGAACATGGGGACTAGTTGAAGTAATGAGCCTCCCAATATCAATATTGGGAGGCTCATTACTTCAATTGAGATAATGAAAAATCATTTCGTCTTTTTAGTTGGAACTTTAGGCGGTTCTCGAAAAAAGATAGCGAAAAAAATAATTCCTAGAGTCGAGACTAAGAGGAATGTATAAACCAGTGCTTCCATAGATTCGATCGCGGTTTACAATTATAGCTTCCATACCTATTTGTTTCTTTTTATTTTCTGGACCAGCTCCCAGATAAAGAAAGAGCAAGAGTAAAAAAGTGGTGATTAAAATCAAGATTTCTCTCTTACCCTATGACAATACCCTATGACAAAGACAAATTCAAAAAGGAAAATAGAGACGAAAGATCCCAAAGCAGTGTTGTATCAGACTGCCTGTCTTCTTGTAGTTGGATCTCCAATTTTTTGGAATGCTCCAAATTCTACTTGAGCATCCAAATCCGGGTCAATGCCAGCAAAAACATCTCTGAACAAGGTTCTAGCACCATGCCAAATGTGTCCGAAGAAGAAGAGCAAAGCAAATGAAGCATGTCCAAAAGTAAACCAACCCCTTGGACTGCTACGAAAAACACCATCAGATTTCAAAGTAGCACGATCTAATTCAAAAATTTCGCCCAATTGAGCACGTCTAGCATATTTTTTTACAGTAGCAGGATCACTATAAGTGACTCCGTTGAGTTCGCCACCGTAGAACTCAACAGTTACACCTACTTGTTCAACACTATACTTCGACTCCGCCCTTCGAAAAGGAACATCCGCTCTAACAATTCCGTCTGCGTCTACCAAAACGACTGGAAATGTTTCAAAAAAGGTAGGCATACGACGTACAAAAAGTTCACGTCCTTCTTTATCTCTAAAAATGGGGTGTCCTAACCATCCAACTGCTATTCCATCCCCGTTATCCATCGAGCCCGCCCTGAATAATCCTCCTTTCGCCGGATTATTCCCGATGTAATCATAAAAAGCTAATTTTTCAGGAATTTTAGACCAGGCTTCTGATAAACTTTGATTTTCTGCTAGCGCAGCACTAACTCTGCGATATATCTCTTGCTGGAAGTATCCCTGATCCCATTGATAACGAGTGGGCCCAAATAATTCGATCGGAGTAGTTGCTGAACCATACCACATAGTTCCGGCAACAACAAAAGCTGCAAAAAAGACAGCAGCGATACTACTGGAAAGGACGGTTTCAATATTTCCCATACGCAATCCTTTGTATAGACGTTGTGGCGGGCGGACACTAAGATGGAATAGACCCGCTAATATGCCCAACGTACCTGCTGCAATATGATGAGAGGCTATTCCTCCCGGAACAAAAGGGTCAAAGCCTTCCACGCCCCACGCTGGATTTACAGGTTGTACTTTTCCCGTTAGTCCATAAGGATCGGACACCCATATTCCAGGACCATACAAACCTGTTACATGAAATGCACCAAACCCAAAGCAAGCCACTCCTGAGAGAAATAAATGAATTCCAAAGATCTTGGGCAAATCCAAAGAAGGTTTTCCTGTACGTTCATCACAAAAAACTTCTAGATCCCAATACACCCAATGCCATATAGCTGCCAAAAAGCATAAACCAGAAAACACAATATGTGCCCCAGCTACACCTTCGTAACTCCAAATACCCGGATTCGTTACAGTACCTCCTGTGATACTCCAACCGCCCCATGAATTGGTTATTCCTAAACGAGTCATGAAGGGTATAACGAACATACCCTGTCTCCACATTGGATCAAGAACAGGGTCAGAAGGATCAAAAACTGCTAATTCATACAGAGCCATCGAACCGGCCCAACCAGCAACCAGAGCTGTATGCATTATATGAACAGAAAGCAACCGGCCGGGATCATTCAATACAACGGTATGAACACGATACCAAGGCAAACCCATGGAAATACCCCTTTATCAAAGATAAATAGACACTACGTAACTTTATTGCATTGGAAAAGACTCTACTATAACTATCCTATGGACCTCCCTTGTTCAGTGAATTATTTCAGAACAGGGGTTAATATTTGTTCTATTCTGTTTAAAATAATGGAACAATTCTGTTCGTAGGAACAAAGAGAAGCAGATTTATTCTATACTCGATAAGTACCAATACGCAATGGGGGTTAATACCATTTTCTATGAGTGACTGCGTACATACTTATTCATCAACCTATTCGTAATAATTTGATTTTATTCATTCTGTTTTTCTTTATGACTTTTTCTAATCTATGGATAAAATAAATACGATAAAAGCCAATATTCTAAAAACAATAAAATCATATTGTTACGTTTCCACATCAAAGTGAAATATAGTACTTAGTTCTTTTTTCTTTCAGTTAATGCCTATTGGTGTTCCAAAAGTTCCTTTCCGAAATCCTGGAGAGGAAGATGCATCTTGGATTGACGTATAGTGCGACTTGTCAGATATATTGGGTCATATGGGATTTCCCCGTTCTCTCCCCCAATCGAGATATCCTCTCTTTCGCCCAAGAAAGATTAATTAAATCATCAAAAATTTGGAGCGTGAATTAGATCCATTTTGGGGGGATTCATATTACTATTATCAATTAGAATAATTTATGGTTGACTTGGTTGGACTAAAAAAATAAAAAATGCAGTATCCAGGCTCCGTTTAGAAAAACCCAACTCAATTGGTAATATATCTATGATTACTAGTTGTATCATAAATGATTCCTATTTGGCCTATTTGTTAAACGAGTTGATCTCAAAATGTTAACAAATACTTGGTAGAAGGTATGAAATGAATTGAAAAAAGGCAGAAAGTCATAACAAAAAGAAATGGTAATGGAAGTATTTGTCCTATATGTGCAAATCAAAATCGGGCGAATCTTTACCCGGAGTAGAGCATAAACCTAAAAAGATGAAAGAGACCCACTCAGGAACAAGAAAATCCCATCGTCATTTGGATTGAATCTCGATGAAACAATACATCAATGAGAAGTTAATTCAATAAGTTTAGGGACTTTTTTTTATTTATAATAAGAAAAAGGAATCAAAACTAGTCTTTATTGAAGAAGAAAAAACCCTTTCGTTAGAAGTCATAAAGAACCTGTTATGAGAAAAGAAAAGGGACTGGAATCCAGACATTGATTGTTTTTTTGTTTTCGCAATTTTTTTGAACCGTATGCATCAAAAAGTGCGTGTACGGTTCCTAAGGGATACAATTGTACCCTAATCAACCGACTTTATCGAGAAAGATTACTTTTTTTAGGACAAGGAGTTGATAGTGAGATCTCAAATCAACTTATTAGTCTTATGATATATCTCAGTATTGAAGATGATACCAAAGATCTGTATTTGTTTATAAACTCTCCTGGCGGATGGGTAATACCTGGAGTAGCTATTTATGATACTATGCAATTTGTGCGACCAGATGTCCATACAGTATGCATGGGGTTAGCCGCTTCAATGGGATCTTTTATCCTGGTCGGAGGAGAAATTACCAAACGTCTAGCATTCCCTCACGCTTGGCGCCAATGAGGTTTTTATTTAAGATAAAAAAGAAGACTATGCCTTCGCCCTATGAAATATGAATATTAAGTAATAATAGCATGGCATTTCGAATTCGATATGATAAATTTTGGCATTGTTTTTAAAAAACATTAGATTATGTATCGAGAGAGTAGTATGGGATAAAGGGTATTACCGATTTTCTCTTATTTATCGGAAGTCCACTTCAGCGTCACAAACCTTTTTTGTTCACACCGGAAGGCCCTTAACAATACAATATTTCTGTTATGCAAAGAGTGCGAAAAAAAAAGATTTTATCTTTGATTAGATCAAAAAGAAACTTTGGGATTGCTGAATCACAGACAAAAAAAAACAAATATATAAGGCAACGGAGCCATCATAGTATTTTTTAACTACTCCGAAAGGAAGGGTGGCAATTTGATCATTTAACCATCTGGGTCTGATATATTCTATTTTTCTCTTTCTTTCTTCAATGGAAGGTAAAGGTCAATCTTATTGTAGAGCCGTATGCAATGCACCGAGGATGCCCGTACGGTTGTTCAATTCTATCTTTTTCCTATTATTCTTTATCTTTCTCTTCGCTTCATCATGCGAGATAGAGGTACTTTTTATTATGTTATACCATCAGGGTAATGATCCATCAACCTGCTAGTTCGTTTTATGAGGCACAAGCAGGAGAATTTATCCTGGAAGCGGAAGAACTGCTGAAACTGCGTGAAACTCTCACAAGGGTTTATGTACAAAGAACGGGCAAACCCTTATGGGTTGTATCCGAAGACATGGAAAGAGATGTTTTTATGTCAGCAACAGAAGCACAAGCTTATGGAATTGTTGATCTTGTAGCAGTTCAATGAAAATAACATGGATTTCATCCAAATCCGTGATTTTATATTTTCTCTCTAAGTTTACTATTCTATTAGTCTATTAAAAGTAATTCAGAATTTTCCGGTTAGGATCAATCTAAACCAGCCCATTATATATACAATTCAACATGCCAACTATTAAACAACTTATTAGAAATACAAGACAGCCAATCAGAAATGTCACG